CGAGTGAATAGTGAGTCATTCATATTAGATTTTTGGATAGGTACGTACAATCAATTCTAAATATAAAAAAATTTATCAAACTTTTCATCAAAGAAAAATCCTTCCGGGGATAAAGATCAATTTTTTTTTGTGAAAAACTGTTAAAAACTGTTAAAAAAAAGATATATATCTATTCATTTCATTTTTGTGAAGATGGCGCTCCCATTTTTTTCCAATAGTTATTCTTTATTTATACTAAATAAAATCAATTTTATACCAGATTAAATCAATGAATTAGAATGAATCAATCGATCCATTTTTTTTTTTAAACTATGTTTAATGGATACTTTTCTTTTAGATCATGATTCTATTTATAAATCAAAATCATGGTTATATTTCGTTTTTTAGACGATGATTCCATGTTCATAAAACTTCTAAAATTCTTTTCCAGTTTTAGATTTTTCAATAATAACTCCTTACCCCCATGGATCTATTCCAAATTAATGAATCATCACAGGAATCTTTATATTTGATTGTTATAGTGTATACTCACTATGTAATGCACACAACACAAAACAGACGGTTCATCATAGAAGGATCATTCGAGTCTTTTTACTCTTTGGAGCATATCAATTAAAATTTCTCTAATTATCCTAATCCGTAAGATAAATTCTTTGATTCTTTAACTTTGATAAAATCGGAATAGTTCCTTTCATTCTTATACTACTACATTTGGATTAAATTTAATTTTTTTTATTGATTCCTTTCAAAAATAATAATAATAATTTGAATAGAAGGTCATATCCTTTTTTTTAATGATTCTTTTTGATTCTTTTTTTTATGTTATTTCGTACTGTATAATTCCTTTGCTTGTGGGATCATTTTCTCACAAGAGGTAAGTAAAAGAAATTATAGAATGGATTGCTACCTATGCCCAGATCTCGGATAAATGGAAATTTTATTGATAAGACCTTTTCAATTGTAGCCAATATCTTATTACGAATAATTCCGACAACTTCAGGAGAAAAAGAGGCATTCACCTATTACAGAGATGGTGCGATTTGATGTTTTTTTTTTTATTTACCGTTTTCAGTCTTCGGAGAAAGATACATTATTCGGGAGAGAAAGAAAAAAAATTATTGAAATAAATCTACGCTTATCGTGAAGGTGAAGTTTGTAAATAAAACAATTCCTTCTGTCGTGTATCCCCGATTAATGCAGCCTCAGATGCTTCAATTGTAGATTCTAGTATTGAGCGAAAGGTTACACCTATGGTATGGGTTAGGTCAATCTTACTCCACTAGTACCAATAGGCAGCATAGGGGAAGAAGCACTACGCCCAGGAATCAACAATATGAAAACTTTGTTATCAAATTTTACCTTTTCTTTATCGGAATCGGGACTAACAAGAATGGTTGGTACAACAAACATCCATCTCGTTCGTATTTTGGATAACCGTATAACCATCGAAGACTGTTGAAGTGACTAATTCCTGGAAATTTAGGGGTGTTAAGAACAAAGAAATTGTTAGAGTTATCATTTTTATCTAGTACCAAGATACTTGATATTAAGAAAAGATCTTTTACAGGAAGGTTGGCTAGAGATTTCTTGTAAAAACACTAGCCCCGTTCGGTTCATAATGAAATAATTTCAATCTTTTTGATTTCATGTATTATTCTCATTATGCACATAAAAAATAAAAAAGGAGGAGCCGTATGAGATGAAAATCTCACGTACGGTTCTGGAACGGAGATTCTTTGAATCGAATGACGACCGTAACGGATGTCGGCTCAATCCGAAGGAAATTATGCGGAAGCTTTACAGAATTATTATGAAGCTATGCGACTAGAAATTGATCCCTATGATAGAAGTTATATACTCTATAACATAGGCCTTATCCACACAAGGAATGGAGAACATACGAAAGCTTTGGAATATTATTTTAGGGCATTAGAACGAAACCCTTTCTTACCACAAGCTTTAAATAATATGGCCGTGATCTGTCATTACGTGCGACTATCTCCACTATAGAAAGAAAAAAAAAGGAAAGAAAGAACAAATCCGCTAATACTAATAACTAATAAATACTAGAAAATAGGCTTTCTACATATCATATTTATCGTGTCCAAAACAACGATTTTTATCAGCTGTAGCAAATAAAAAGTAAAAAGAAAGAAACTTCATAGAAGTCGAAATATGAAGAAATAAATATGCCTAGATCCTTTAATCGATGGATAAATAAAGGATCTAAATTGATAGAATAAGCATCGTAAAGATCAATTAGTGAGGTTTTGGGCCGATACAATAAGAACTGCTTACTTATGTCACGATATGAGATAAAAGTTAGGAATCAACTTATGTAATAGAGTCGATCCCCTAAGTTATTGAGCAGCGGTGTAGAATCAGATCCCAAAGATAGTAAGTCTTTTCTTTCTTATGAAAGGAAGTCTTTTTCAAAGATTCTATAGAAATTTATATATGAAATATGAAACCGAGATAGTTACCTTTCAGAAAATTATAA